AAACGTTTCTTCCCTCCCCACATGGATAGAAGTAGATAGACAGGAATTAATTCTAACTCCCACATGATAAAAAAAAGTAAAAGATCTCGAGAAGAAAATGATCCTATTTGACCGCTGTACATTGCTAACATGAGGAAATGGAACAATCTCGAATCTCGAGTAACTGGCCAAGCCGCTAAAGTAGCTAAAGTAGTGATGAATCCCGTGAGTAAAATGGGTCCTATGGAAAGTCCATCGATTCCTAGTCTCCAGTGAAAATCAAAAAAGTTAATCCATTTATAATCCTGTTCTAATTGGATTAATGGGTCGTCCAATTGGAAATAATAACAGAATGCATAGGCCGTTAGAAGTAGTTCTAATAGACATATACAAATAGTATACCACCTAATCACCTTATTTCCTCGATGAGGGAAAAATAAAATAAAAGTACCTGCAAATATCGGCAAAACAACAATTATTGTTAACCAAGGAAAATCATTCGTGGTAAAGACAAGATACACTTTGACCAGAAAAACCCGTGCTCGAAAGAAAATAATATAATTTATCGAGTACGGGTTTTTGTCGGTAAAGATAAAAAATGGATTCAAGTGGAATTTTCTGAAACGTATCAATAAGCTAGACCCATGCTACGAGTTGTCTCATGCCATAAATAAACCCGGACACTCAAGAAATCTGTTGGACAAGCGGATTCACACCTTTTACAACCTACGCAGTCTTCTGTTCTTGGAGCAGAAGCAATTTGCTTAGCTTTACATCCGTCCCAAGGTATCATTTCTAATACATCTGTGGGGCAGGCTCGTACACATTGAGTACACCCTATACATGTATCATAAATCTTTACTGAATGTGACATTGGATATCTATAATTTTTTTAACATCATAATTTTTCGATCTAGTTAAAGTAGTAAATGAATTATATATTGTAGACACCAGACGAATCAATGGTTTAGATTTACTAGAATTAATCTACTTTTGGATCTGCTCATGTAAAGAAGGCCAAGATACTTTGATTTATTACGTTTTAGCAAAAAGCACCATTATCATTATGTCCCACATACCCATTTTAATTTAATTGGTGGATATTCTGTAGATATTCTATATTTTTATTTAATTTATATGATTACCACTATTTATTCAACAAATTAGATTGATTGATACGAGTTGATTTTCTGTTACGATGAATTGATGAAACAATAGCTAATCCAATAGCTGCTTCAGCAGCTGCAATTGCTATAACAAAAATGGAGAAAACATCTCCTTTTAATTGGCGACTATCAAATAAATCAGAAAATGTTACGAAATTTATATTAACTGCATTCAGTATAAGCTCAAGACACATAAGCGCTCGAACCATATTTCGACTTGTAATCAATCCATAGATACCGATGGATAATAAATAGGCACTCAAAACAAGTACATGTTCGAGCATCATTGACCAACTCCTCGCCAATCTCGATTCATTTCAATATGAACAACAATTCAACCGATTCAATTGACTAAAATAGAATATAATTATAGAATATAATTAAAGAATATAGAATATAATAAAGAATATAGAATATAATAAAGTACGTAATAAAGGTATTTGGTAATAGATAATAGATCTAACTAAGAGCATTTCCTTTTTCTAATTTTATACATGAACAATAAATAGAAGTTAAAGAAAAGAACAAGTCCTTATTAATTATTTTTTTATTTTATAGTACTAAATTTTTAGTACTGACGAGCCATAGCAATTGCACCTATCAAGGCAACTAAAAGAATTATCGAAATAAGTTCGAATGGAAGAAAAAAATCTGTTGATAAATGAATCCCAATCTGTTGACCATTATTTATCAAGTCCTGTTCTAAAATCTGGTTTGATCTTGTAGTCCAAATAATCCCGTACCATGACGTATCTGGGATAGTAGTAATTAGTGAAACAAAAATACTTGTACAAACCAGTGAAGTGACTCCATCTCCAACGGTCCAAAGATGGAAATCGTTGTAATATTCTGAACCATTCATGAACATCACAGCAAATACAATTAATACATTTATAGCTCCCACATAAATAAGGAGCTGTGCAGCAGCTACAAAATGGGAGTTCGATGGAATATGAAATAAGGATGTACAAACAAGAACCAATCCCAAGGAAAAGGCAGAAAAAATCGGATTGGTAAGTAATACCACTCCTAGACCCCCCACTATAAGACCCAATCCCAAAAAAACTACAAGAAAATCATGTATTGGTCCAGGTAAATCCATTCTATGTAAAATAAGAGATAAATTAGAAATTTTTCATGATCCTAGTGACCAAACCAAGAAAAAAGAAGTTACCCTATTTTTTTGCTATGTTCTAATTGAATTAAATCTAATGGGGTGTGGGTTAGATATACTTATTAATTAAATTGATTAATTGAATGGTTAAATACCATTTCTCTATCCGTTTCTCTATCTGAAAGTTTCGTTATAAATGAAATTTTTCGAAATAACTAAAAAAAATAATCGAAAAAATTTAGAAATCATCACAGATCACATATATATGAATATACTTTCAATCCCTAAAAACCATTATTTTAACCACTCTATAGTTAGGTTTTTTTTTATTGACCAAGCAAAATTAAAGTAGCGAAGCTTCTTTAATTTAGATCAAAACTTAATCTTAGAAATTGGTAATTGTTCTTGAATCAAGTGGTTTAGCCACAGATTTTTTGATTTGAGTCGAATTCATAATTGTTCGAATTGTATAATCTCCAATTACTGACATTGGTAACCGACCCAAAGCAATTTGATTATAATTCAACTCGTGACGATCATAAGTAGAAAGTTCATATTCTTCAGTCATTGATAAACAATTTGTTGGACAATATTCAACACAGTTACCACAAAATATACAGATTCCAAAATCAATACTGTAATTAAGCAATCGTTTCTTTCGAATATCAGTTTCCAATTTCCAATCAACAACAGGGAGATCTATAGGACATACCCGAACACATACTTCACAAGCAATGCATTTATCAAATTCAAAGTGAATTCGACCGCGGAAACGCTCTGATGTGATCAATTTTTCATAAGGATATTGAATAGTTACAGGTAAACGATTCGTATGGGATAAGGTAATCATAAAACTTTGACCGATATACCTTGCAGCCCGTACTGTTTGTTGACCATAATTCATGAACCCAGTTACCATGGGGAACATATCGTGAATATGTATGAATAATTTGATGTTTCTTTCTCTTGTTTGAGAGAAGTTATGAATCTAGAATATCCTGTGCCTTTACAGTGAAAAGAGTTGGGACGAAGTTGTCAATAATAGATTACCTAAAGAAATAGGTAAAAGAAATTTCCACCCAAGATTTAACAGTTGGTCCATTCTCATCCTAGGCAAAGTCCATCTTGTTGTGATAGGAATGAACAGGAACAAATAAGCTTTAGCTAATGTAATAAAGATACCAATTGTCGTTCCAAAGACTCCGCCCACTTCTATTCCGAAAAGCTCAGGAATTAATATGTACGGAATAGAGAGATTCCAGCCACCCAAGTAAAGAACCGTTACAAATAATGAAGAAACTAGTAGATTTAGATAGGAAGCAACGTAAAATAAACCAAATTTTATACCTGAATATTCGGTTTGATAACCTGCTACTAATTCTTCCTCTGCTTCTGGTAAATCAAAAGGTAATCTCTCGCATTCCGCTAGGGAAGAAATTAAAAAAACAGCAAATCCTATAGGTTGGCGCCACAGATTCCAACCCCAAAAACCATATTTTGACTGCGCCTCAACTATATCAACTGTACTTGAACTGTTAGATAATCATAGTCGGTGATAACATCACTATTCCCATCGCTATTGCAAAACCGTACATGAGACTTAAGCTTCATACGGCTCCTCGATGGCCGTGAATAAATCTAAGGACAGGTTCAAATATTATCTCGATATACTTGTCTTTCTTTTAGAGTAGATAGAGTAAAGATACATCGGAGAGTCCAAAATTAGACCAATGCAATTCTGTCTGCTATAAATAACAAAAAAATGCTTCTGAATTGATCTCATCCTTTATAATTTTTTTTTTTAATTGCATTTATTTAGTTCGTTACTGTTCTTCTTTTTCACTCATAAATTTTTCACTCATAAAAAAGCCTATAAAAAAAATAAATAAAGGATTGCTTCGTTCCTTATAGTAATTTGTTTAATCAGTGGGTAGGAGCATACTCTGGATCGGGATCATGGGGAAGTACTGCTTGATCATTTCTACCAACTTAAAGCCCCATTAGGATTCCTTTTATGTTATGCAGAAATATCCCTTTGGATAACTTACTTACTTACATTATCTCCATTACTAATCCTTTGTGTACCTTGGTATTCCTAACCGTCCACTTATGTTTGTTCGATCCCCGGTATGGTAATACATACAACAGTAAAAACTCCATACAGTTGATCTTTTGTACCCGCTTCAAACTATGATGACTAATCAACCAATCTTGGGGTAACCCGTTTCTACTGTTTATATTTACGTCTGCTTAACTCTTGTACCTAGGGAATGAGACTCAATCTTTTTACTGCCAATTTCTAAGCTGTTTTGTTTCACTCATATAACTATCTGGTTTAGTCCATCGCCCTGAATGATGAATAAAAAAGGATATCTATTCAATACATTCAACTTTTTTCCTAGAACGAAAATGAAAATAAATAGGTAAAAAAAAGTACATGTTCCAACGAATCGCACGTAGAGATATTGATAACACACATGGAGTTAATGGTATTTCATAACTAATCGATTGAGCAGCAGCTCGTAGACCACCTAAAAAGGAATATTTATTATTCGATCCATATCCTGACATAAGAAGTCCAATAGGAGCAATGCTGGAAATGGCAATCCATAAAAAAACTCCTATACTGAGATCGGCCAAAACAAGGCGATAGCCAAAAGGAATTACTGAATAACTGAGTAAAATAGATATGACCGCTATAGATGGTCCGATACTGAATAAACTAATATTTCCTCGAGATGGGAGAAGATCCTCTTTGAAAAGTAGTTTGGTACCATCTGCTAAAGCTTGAAGAATTCCCAAAGGACCTGCATATTCAGGTCCAATACGTTGTTGTACCCCTGCAGATATTTGTCTTTCTAACCACACAATTACTAGTACCCCTATTATGATTCCGGATACAGGAGTAAAAATAGGAACAAGTAACCATATGAGCCCATAAATCTCTTTTAAGGATTCCGATCTGGAAAAAGAATTGATAGCTTGTACTTTTGTTGTATCAATGATCATTTCAACGATCAACTTCTCCCATAATAATATCTATACTACCTAGTATTGTCATAATATCAGCCAATTTCATTCTTTTAACTAGCTGAGGAAGAATTTGCAAATTGATAAAACCTGGTGGACGAATTTTCCATCTCCATGGAAAAACACTCCGATCTCCTATCAAAAAAATTCCCAATTCTCCCTTTGGGGCTTCTACTCTCACATAAAGTTCTTGTTTAGACAATTCAAAAGTGGGCGAAGGTTTTTTACTAATGAATCGATAATCAAAATCATTCCATTCGGAATCCTTTGTTCTATCAAAGCGCCGTACCTCTAAATTCTCATAGGGCCCTCCCGGAATTCCTTCCAAAGCTTGTTGAATAATTTTTATGGATTCCGTCATTTCATTGATTCGGACTAAATAACGAGCTAACGAATCTCCTTCTTTTTGCCATTGTACTTCCCAATCAAATTCGTCGTAACACTCATAATGATCGACTTTACGAAGATCCCATTGAATTCCAGAAGCTCGTAACATTGGTCCTGATAAACCCCAATTTATTGCTTCCTCTCCACCAATAATGCCCACTCCTTCAACTCGTTCCAAAAAAATGGGATTACGCGTAATAAGCTTTTGATAGTCAGTAACCCCCGTTAAAAAATAATCACAGAAATCTAAACATTTATCTATCCAGCCATAAGGTAGATCAGCAGCAACCCCTCCGATACGGAAATAATTATGCATCATTCGCATACCTGTGGCGGATTCAAATAGGTCATATATCAATTCTCTCTCTCGGAAAATATAGAAGAAAGGAGTCTGCGCACCTATATCTGCCATAAAAGGGCCAAGCCATAACAAATGAGAAGCTATACGACTCAGTTCTAGCATAATTACTCTAAGATAGCTCGCTCTTTTCGGTACTTGAATATTTCCCAACTGTTCTGGTCCATTTACCGTTATTGCCTCTGTAAACATAGTCGCTAAATAATCCCAGCGTGTTACATAAGGAAGATATTGTATAATTGTTCGATTTTCTGCAATTTTTTCCATTCCTCTGTGTAAATAACCCAATACGGGTTCACAGTCAATAACATCTTCCCCGTCTAGAGTAACGATGAGTCGAAGAACACCATGCATTGACGGGTGTTGAGGACCCATATTGACTATCATGAGGTCTTTTCTTGTAGTTTGTATAGTCATATATTTTTTCCCCGATTCATTATTCCAGGAATTGCTGAAAACGAAATGAAGTTCATCAAAATTTTTAAATTTAATAAATAAAATAGAATTTCCAAGTATAACAAGTATAATATAAATCAAATAATGAAAAACTATTCGTCAAATTAACTTAACGAGTTTTTGGCTCCCGAATATCCAATTGACTAATTAATTCTTTATAACGTACTCTATTTTTCTTTGACAAATAAGCCAGCAGCCGTTGACGTTTTCCCAGAATTTTCCGTAGACCTCTCTGAGATAAATAGTCTTTTCTGTGCAATTCCAAATGGGAAGTAAGTCTACGTATCTTATTAGTGAAACTGAATACTTGAAATTCAACAGACCCCTTATTTTCTTCTTTTTCTTCTTGCGAACTAACTGAAATGAAAAAATTTTTTACCATAAAAAGAACTTTCTTCCCTTTTTCTTTATTTTTACAGATATGGATTTTACTGATCAGTAATAATAATGCCAGTTATTTTTATTTGTTATACACAATAATCTGAATTTACTCATATATACTTCTTTCTTTTTTTTTTTTCAAATTAAATTAATAAATATCATGTACCAGAATGTAATATAACACAAGGCGTGTGTATATTTGGTTGACTTCATATACATACCAGATATGCCACTTGATCCATGGAAATGTACCATCAACTAATTATCAATCGTGGATACATATGTATCCTTGACATACTGAAACGACTGCCATTATTGGTATCAAACCAATAGCGATTCATACAAGCTAAATCTTCTAATCGATAATTGGGCCAAAGAAATAATTTGAACCTAAAAAATGGACTTGTATCTACATCTACATCAAGATGCTTATCCTCATAAAAAAATGGACCGCAGTTCCTTGCATTGTTCCCATTGCAAAATAGGTGGTTTCTATCCCCAACATTTAAATTTCTCGAATTTAAACAATTTTGAATTCTCAACTCTCTACGACGTCTAGGAGATAAAATATTTTCAGGAACAATAAAATCATAATGATTTTCGTCTTTATTCCCCAAAAACTTTTTATGTCGTCGTGCAATGAATTCATTAAGACCATTCTTATGAATATTTCTTTTTTCTTGGCATCTTCGATTTCGATTAGTTTGTTGTTTACTCTTATGCACCCGTGAAATAGCTATAGTTTGGTACATGATAAATTGTCCATCCCAGTTTATGGATAGCCGAGCTGGTTCAATAAAAAATCCCATGTTTTCCAAATTTTCAATAGTTGTAACCCTCGGAATCATCATTACATCCAGGCGCATTTCTTCTCTTTGAATAGAGGATATAGTAATTTCCTTTGGATTTCTCAATCTAAGCAGTAGACAATATGCCTTGATATTATTGATTATTGTTTGGCTAAAAGGAGGCTCCCATCGAAATTGAAAAAGAAAATTTCTTTTCAGGAAGGAATATAACTCCTCTGTTGCGGTTTCACTAACTACGTTTTTTTCAATGTCTAATCCCCCATAATAATTTTCGTGAACCTCTTTTTGTTTTTTATTTATACTCCATTTTTTATTAAAAAGAAGTAAATTGATTGGTATGATCCACGGTTGAATCTTATATGCATTATAAAGTAACAAAAATTCTGGGAAAAGTTCCAGGTTCTTTTTATTTTTATCGATTATTTTATAATAATTCGTCCGAGTCTTAGTATTTTTATGAATGTTCGCGTTGGTCCCGATATCTATATTTGTCCCTTCCTCAATATCGATCTTTTTTGTAAGACAAAAATTAATAGTTCTCCAATCAAAATATTTTCTATCCGGATTTTTATCCCTATCAATAATATAATCTTCTCCTAGATAATTACTGAGATCTATATCTCCCGGCAAATAAAAAAATTCAGTATTATATGTATTGTAATTATATTTCTTGAAATTATAGGGAATCCCTCGGGCCTCATTTACTTGAAAGGGCGATCCATATGAACCCTTCTTATCTTCATAATTAATATATTTATTTGATAAAAGATCGTATTTGTATTTTTTTTTTAATTTATCTTTTTGGCTCGTTAATGAATTCACTATATAATTTTTTTGTTTCTCGTAATTAATTAATTGGTCTTTTTCATATGAATCAAAATTTTCTAAGTTTTTATTTTGAACCATAAAACTTTGATTTATTCTATTTCTCCATTTTTTCGATACTAATCTAGACCATCTATTCTGAGATAAATCGTATTGATAGTGATCATTGCCTATTAACCAGCTTTTCCACTCATTCATTTCAAAATCGCGAAGTTTATTATACCTTGATTCGGAATGAAATATTCCTTGTGTTCCAAAAAAATATTTGATTCTATCCTTAATAAAAGGAGTTGTTTCGTGATATTGAAATATGGATTTCAAGTGATACTTGTTAATAACTTGGGTTTGTGATAATTTATAAAATACATATGCCTGTGACAAGGAAGAGAGGTCACAAAAAATTTGTGAATTCTTATTACTATAAATTGACTTTTTTATAGTCGAAATAAAATGAATTGTATTTTTTTTTTTTTCATAAATCCTTTTTTTATCTGTTTCATCATTGTAACTGTATTTATCAGTCATTTCTTTTTTTGATTTAAGTAAATTTTGTATAGTTATTCTGGGAATATTAATGATACGTAAAAAGATATCTATGTATATCCTTTCAATAAAAAATTTTAAAAAATAGTGACATTTACGTATTAGTCGGGCATTTCTTCTTTTTAATATCTGCCAAAAATTTTTCGTCGATTCTAATCTTTTATCATAAAAACTTGTTTCGTTAGTACTAATGTTTATATGTGGAGTTTTAAATATGTTCTTCTTGTCTTTTGTGATTTTTTCTATTTTATTTCTGATTGTACTTGTCCTATCAGCTAGATCCTTCATCCTTTTTTCTGTCAGTGAATAATTTGTCCAATCCATGGATCTAATTCGAATGGACGATTCATGAATCATCTGATTACCTATTATCATTTGTTTTTTTTTAATATTTTTATTCGATTCATATATTTCCCTCAATCGAATCGGACTTACTTTTTCTTTTGTAAGCTCTTTCATTATTCTTTTTTTAAATCGAACTTTTTTTATAACCCATCTTGTTTTCTCTTTTGATACCTTTAGAAGCCATTTTGTTCTTTTTTTTATAATTTTTCGAGCTAGAAAACATTTCTTTATAAGTTTTCTACGTTTTTTTCCAAGTTCTTTAAAAACAGGTTGAAAAAAGGAAGGTTGTTTTATGGGTAAACCAAAAGGTAGTTTAGTTTCCATTCCCCAAACTGTTAAAAAACAAAAATTATACCCTTTCCCGTTGTTTTTCGTTGAATCTCTATGCTGGGATTGTAGTTTAGATCTGTGCCACGGTTTCAGACAGAAAGGAAATAGGATCTTTATCTGAATACCTTTTGTTAACCAATCTTTAGGAAATTCTTTTTCTGATAATTGAACACCACTAAAGGTACATTTAACATGCCTTTCTCGACTCCACTCTTGCCAATCCTCGTACCACTCCGGGGATTGAAATAATAGCATACGTCCAATATTTTTTGCTATT